CACGGATTCTGGATGATTTTCATAATGCACATAAAATAAAGGAGGAGCCGTATGAGGTGAAAATCTCACGTACGGTTTTGGAACGGAGAATTTTTTGAATTGAATGACGACCGTAACGAATGTCGGCTCAATCCGAAGGCAATTATGCGGAAGCGTTACAGAATTATTATGAAGCTATGCGACTAGAAATTGATCCCTATGATCGAAGCTATATACTCTATAACATAGGCCTTATCCACACAAGTAACGGAGAACATACGAAAGCTTTAGAATACTATTTTCGGGCACTAGAACGAAACCCGTTCTTACCACAAGCTTTTAATAATATGGCTGTGATCTGTCATTACGTGCGACTATCTCCACTATAGAAAGAAAAAAAAAGGAAAGGGCAAATACGACAATAAAGACTCAAAAAAGCAGGATTTCTACATATTGCATCGTCCAAAAAACGATTTTTATCAGCTGTAGCAAAGAAAGAAACTTCGAAATATGAAGAAATATATATGCCTAAATATTTTTTTCTATGGATAAAAGATCTAATTGATAGCGGAAGCACCGTAAAGATCAATTTACAAGGTTTGGGCGATACAATAAGAACTGCTTATTTATCTCATTTTATGAGATAAAAATTAGGAATCAACTTATGTAATAGAGCCGATCCCCTAAGGTATTGAGCAGCGGTGTAGCATCAGATCCCAAGGAGAGTAAGTCTTTGTTTTATGAGGAAGAAGTCTTTTTCAAGGATTCTATATTAATTTCTATATGATATGAAAGCGAGATAGTTACTTTTCAGAAAATTCTAATGAGGGTTTCAAAATGCCTATACTTTTTTTCTGAAGGTAGGAGAAAAGATAAAACTGATTATTAATTGAATCAAAAGTCAAGTTTGAAACTCATGTAATTAACTTCTTTTGGTTTTGTTGGTTAACGTTAACTTGAGAAAAATCAAATAGATCTATGAGAAATCCCATTCAGTTAGATATAGATATATATTAGGGCTCGGGTAGACGCCAAAAGAATTGACTGCCGAGCCGTATGAGTTAGAAAACTCTCAAGTACGGTTCCAAGGAAAGGAATTGACCGCCTATTCCGACCGTGGAGAACAGGCCATTCGACAGGGGGATTCTGAAATTGCGGAGGCTTGGTTTGATCAAGCCGCTGAATATTGGAAACGGGCTATAGCGCTTACTCCTGGGAATTATATTGAAGCGCAGAATTGGTTAAAGATCACGAAGCGGTTCGAATAAGAACTCTCTTTTTTTATTCTCATCAATTAGATTATCGCTTTGTTTATTTTCATTTTTATGAAATTTTCTTTATATTATTTTATATTATAAATATATAATTTATATTATATATTTATATAAATAAATAGAAATTCTATAATATATATTAATATCAAATATTAATATATATTCAAATTTTTGAATTTGTTTGAATATTCATTCTTTGTATTCTTTGCTTTTGTTGGCCCCGTCGGTCAAATAAAAAGGATCGTTTCTATGGGAAGAACCAATCAAAGAATTTTTCATTATATCTTTTTCGAAAATCGTTCTATTTCATTGGTATTTCGTAAGTATAAATGTTACACGGATATACCACGGATATAGCATAGAAAAGAAGACTTTTTTTTTATGATATTCTTTTCTTTCGATTCAAACTAATAAAAAAAACTCTTGAATGACTAAAAAAAATATTGATACTAGTAATGACTACTTACGTGATTTGGAATAGAGTCATATTTGTTCTATTTCTTTTCTATGTATTCTATGTAAGAAAAAAAGAACTTAACTCTATCTAGGAACTTATAATTGAGATATGAATACCCCGCGTTGCAAAAAAAATTCTTGCGCCAATGTAAAGTCTGAAAAGAGTTTTATAAGATAAAAAGGGTCCGTTGAGCGCCCCCTAGGTATGTCATAATAGATCCGAACACTTGCCCCGGATCGACTTCCAGATCATAATTGCTCTAGTAAATAACTAACAAAAATAGATAGATGAGAGATCGAAGAGAACGAAAAACTAATTAGATTAAAAGTGTCTCTCATAGGTTCACTAATTACTTGACTGTTGGCAGGTCTCTTTGTATGTGTTGTCCGGAAAGAGGAGGACTCAATGATTATTCGTTCGCCGGAACCAGAAGTCAAAATTTTGGTAGATAGGGATCCCGTAAAAACTTCTTTCGAGGAATGGGCTAGACCGGGTCATTTCTCAAGAACAATAGCTAAAGGACCCGATACTACCACTTGGATCTGGAACCTACATGCCGATGCTCACGATTTTGATAGCCATACCAGTGATTTGGAGGAGATCTCTCGAAAAATATTTAGTGCCCACTTCGGCCAACTCTCCATCATCTTTCTTTGGCTGAGCGGCATGTATTTCCACGGTGCTCGTTTTTCCAATTATGAAGCATGGCTAAGTGATCCTACTCACATTGGACCCAGTGCTCAGGTGGTTTGGCCAATAGTAGGTCAAGAAATATTGAATGGTGATGTGG